TTAATAGAATGAATTAAATTAATAGTTAATGTAATTTTATAATTTCTAAATCCTATTTTAACTAAATAAGTCCTATTTTAAAATATTTAAAATAATAACTATAATAAATAAACAAATCTTATTCGAAACGCCTCGTGATCTTTAACCAATTTTGCGCTTCAATATAATTCCCAGGAGTAAGTGCTATGGCCTGTTTCCAATACTCAGCGGCTTGATCGAACCAAGCCTCCGCAATTTCAGAATCCCCCTGTCGAATGGCCTGTTCTCCTCGGTCGGAATAGGCGGGTCAATTCCTTCCCTTAGAACCGTACATGAGAGTTTCCTACCTCATACGGCTCTTCGTTCAATTCTTTTGGTGTCCAATTTTTTACCCTACCATAGATTAAATTGAATTAAATTTCGCATCGATCTATACGGTTTTTCTTGAGTTAATCAAAACCAAAATAGGTTAATTACATGAGTTTCAAACTTGAATTTTGATTAAATTAATAAGCAGTTTTATCTTTTATCCCACCTTCAGAAAAAGAAAGTATAGGCATTTCTAGACTCTCATTAGAATTTTCTGAAAGGTAACTATCCCGGGTTCAATATCATATATAAATTTATATAGAATCTTTGAAAAAGACTTCTTCCTTTCCTCATAAACTAAATAAAATAAAAAAGACTTACTGTCTTTGGGATCTGATGCTACACCGCTGCTCAATACCTTAGGGGATCGGCTTTATTACATAAGTTGATTCCTAATTTTTATATCATATCATGACATAAATAAGCAGTTCTTATTGTATCGGCCCAAAACCTCGCTAATTGATCTTTACGGTGCTTCCTCTCTCAATTAAATTCTTTATCCATAGAATTAAAGTATCTAGGCATATTTATTTCTTCATATTTCGACTTCTATGAAGTTTTTTCTCTTTGCTACAGCTGATAAAAATCGTTTTTTTGGACGATGCAATATGTAGAAAGCCTATTTTTTTTCCGCTATTTATTAGCGTATTTGCTCTTTCTTTTTTTTTTTTTCTTTCTATAGTGGGTATAGTCGCACGTAATGACAGATCACAGCCATATTATTAAAAGCTTGTGGTAAGAACGGGTTTCGTTCTAGTGCTCGAAAATAATATTCTAAAGCCTTTGTATGTTCTCCGTTACTTGTGTGGATAAGGCCTATGTTATATAGTATATAGCTTCGATCATAGGGATCAATTTCTAGTCGCATAGCTTCATAATAATTCTGTAACGCTTCCGCATAATTTCCTTCGGATTGAGCAGACATCCGTTACGGTCGTCATTCGAGTCAAGGAATTCTCCGTTCCAAAACCGTACGTGAGATTTTCATCTCATACGGCTCCTCCTTTATGTGCATAATGAAAATAATCTATGGAATTAAAGTAAAGGGTCGAAATAAATATTATCATTATGAACTGGGCGGGGCTAATGTTTTTACAAGAAATCTCTAGCCAACCTTCTTGCAAAAGATCTTTTTTTAACATCAAGCGCCTTGGTACTAGATAAAAAAAAAATGTCAACTTCAACAATTTCTTTGTTCTCAACGCTCCTTAATTTCCAGGAATTAGTCACTTCAACAGTCTTCGATGGTTATATGGGTATCCAAAATACGAACGAGATGGATGTTTGTTGTCCCAACCATTTCTCTTAGTCCCCCTCCCGGTAAGGAAAAGGAGTCATTTATAACATAACAAAGTTTTCGTCTTGTTGATTCCTAGGCGTAGTGTTTTTTCCTTTATGCCACCACCTATTGGTACTAGTGTAGTAGGGTTGACCCACAATAAAATAAAGCCCCATAGGTGTAACCTTTCGCTCAATACTAGAATCAACAATTGAAGGATCTGAGGTTGCATTAATCGGGGATACACGACAGAAGGAATTGCTTTATTTGTAAACTTCACCTTCAACAAGCGTAGATTTCTTTTTATTTCAATAGTCTTTTTTTTTATGAATAATGTGTCTTTTTACTAAGACTGAGAGCTGTAATTTAAATTTAATTTAAATTAAATTTAAAATATAAGAAATTTTAAATAATAATCAAATCGCACCATCTCTGTAATAAGTAAATGCCTCTTTTTCTCCTGAAGTTGTCGGAATTATTCGTAATAAGATATTGGCTACGATTGAAAAGGTCTTATCAATAAAATTTCCATTTATCCGCGATCTAGGCATAAGTAGCAATCCATTCTATAACTCTTTTCATTACCCCTCGTGAGAAACTGATCTCACAAATAAAGGAAGTGTACAGTACGAAATAACATAAAAGCAGACTCATTAAAAAGAGATAGGAGTGCCATCCTCGCAAACATGAATAGATATATATCTTTACTGTATTAACAGCCCCTTTCACAAAACCCCAGTTCGAATAAGAATAAAAAATGATGAAAAGTTGTCGATTTTTTTTTTTTATAGTTATAATTGATTGTTCGTACCTATCAAAAAATCTAATATTCATAACTCGTATGAATAACTCGCTATTCACTTGAGTTATCGGCCATAATCATTATATAGGAGAGATGGCCGAGTGGTTTAAGGCGTAGCATTGGAACTGCTATGTATACTTTTGTTTACCGAGGGTTCGAATCCCTCTCTTTCCGCACCCCCATCTAATTTACCAATGTAACCGACCACAATGTATAAAATCAAATAAGAATGTAGACCAAAATACCAAAGAGTTAAACTTTTCTTTGATATAGATTCTCTATTCCTAATTTATGTGATATGGAAAATACGCTAAAGAGAGTACAGGGAATGAAAATATCCCTACTTATTGATCTATGATACATGAATAGAAGAAAAATCCTCAAATCCCGTTACTTGTGTTCCTTTCTTTAACCTATGAAAAAAGGGCAATTTTGTACGAACGTTTGTTTTGTTATTTTAGTTAGGTTTAAGTCTGACGAGAATAATATTCTACAACAAGCAATTCATTTATTTTCAAACCAACCCATTTCCGATCTATTATTTGATTAACTAACCCTTTATATTGTAATGTGTAAAGGGTCAAATGCTTGGGTAATTCCTCCTGGGTGGATGAATCAAGATAATTTTGAATCAGAGCTTTAGATTTTTGTTCATCCTTCGCGGAAATAATATCTCGGGGTTTGCAGCGATAACTTGGTATATCTACTATACGACCATTAACTAAAATATGTCTATGGTTAACTAATTGGCGGGCTTGAGGCATGGTCGAAGCCATACCCAATCTAAAAAGGATGTTGTCCAAACGCATTTCAAGTAATTGTAGTAAAACCTGACCTGTTGATCCTTTTGCTTTTCCGGCAATACGAACGTATTTAAGTAATTGTCGTTCTGTAAGACCATAATGAAAACGCAATTTTTGTTTTTCTTCTAAACGAATACGATATTGAGATTTTTTCCCGGGTCGCGATTGGCTTCTAAAATCACTTCCGGCTCTAGGCCTTTTACTAGTTAGTCCTGGTAAAGCCCCCAGACGGCGTATTTTTTTTAAACGAGGCCCTCGGTAACGTGACATAAAGACTCCTTATTAATTATTAAATTTAATTTTATAAACCTAAATTCAAACTGAACTAAAGGAAGCGAACTCCGCTGAAGTATTGTACTACCAATATTAATGAGATGAATTGGATCAATATCCATACTTTTTTTTTTTATTTTTTTTGTATTGTATATAAAGTCTATAAAATGCATTGTATATAAAATATACATATAGAATAGAAATAAAAAAATATAATAAAAATATATAATATATATATATATTATATAGATTAGTATATTATATAGATTAGTAGATTTAGTAGATTAGCTAAATTAAACCAAATAAATTACATCAAAAAAAAACATTATCAATATCAATCATGTAAAAAATAAAACAACTAGAGAAAGCCGGCTATCGGAATCGAACCGATGACCATCGCATTACAAATGCGATGCTCTAACCTCTGAGCTAAGCGGGCTCAAATAATCGAAATTTTGGATACATATAAATTAAGACCCTAATAAGGATCTTATCCATTAACTATCTTTATTTTAGTGTTATTTATTCTCATTTCATAAAGTTATTTATTTTCATTTCAGAAAGAATATATGAATTATAAATATATAATTTATAAATTTCTAAATATAAATGGAAACTAATAACTATAAAATAGAATAAATATAAAATGGAATTTAGAATTTCAATAAATAAATATAAATATGAAAAAATATGTCTTAAAATTACAACGTACTAAAACAATACTAAAACAAATTAAAATCTAAAAACAAAAATAAAATAAAAATATAAAATAATATATTAGATTATCTAATAATTATAATAATTTATATTATATATTTATATTGTTAATAATTTATATTAACAATTTTATATATATATATTATATATATAATAATATGAATAATATATAATAATATAAATACTAAAATATATATTATCTATATAATAAATATATAAATAATATTATTATAATAAATAAATATATATAAAATAAATAAGATTATAAAAAGACTATTATATTATAAAATAGTATTATATATTAAAATTATATTTTATTAAATTTGAAAATTAAATCCTTTTTAGACTAAAAAATTTAGACTAAAAAACTAAATAATTTGTATAATAAATAATTCGAATTATCTTCGAATTATAAATATAAATTAATGAGATAGTTAGTTATAACTATTCTAACTTATAACTGTTCTAAATGATTAATTATAAATGTAAATGATTAATAATTAATAAATTAAAATTTCATTAAATGAAATTTTAATTTAATTTTTGTCGTTATATTATGTTATGGTCATATAGGATCTTGCTCTAAGGTCGAAGAAAAGGATATCAAAATAAAAATTAAAGAAAAGAAAATGAGGAAACCTAATGCAATCCAGACCATAGTGAAACACTACTCTCTTTTGTTTTCATTCAGAAAGGTAGAAGAGAAAGACGATAAGAAAAAAAAAAAAAGAATCGATCCTTCGAGTATTCCACCACATTACCTGATAAAAATTAGGGC